TGGTGATCAGTTGGAACTTTGATTAATTAACATCCTTTTTTTGATTGACCTCCTACTTCCTTTAATTCGCGGGAGGTCAAATTTTGATTGGTTTAATTATTTTGGTGGTAATTTTCGACCTAGCGCGACTAACAAGAACACAGAATCACGCTCTGTAGGATTTGAACCTACGACATCGGGTTTTGGAGACCCACGTTCTACCGAACTGAACTAAGAGCGCTTTAGTATCACAATGAATATTTCATAACCCCAACCCGTCTTGCATATATACTATACATAAAATGAAAGATTTTTTGTGTATGTCCAATTTTCTTTTAATCGATCTCAATTGATCCCCCGTTACTGTTCAGAAGATAAGTAATAGGTAGGGATGACAGGATTTGAACCCGTGACATTTTGTACCCAAAACAAACGCGCTACCAAGCTGCGCTACATCCCTTTCAATTGGTCTACAATGTCATTGTAGAGAATCCCTGCTTTGTTTTCCATATCTTTATTTCCTCCATTGATATACACAAATATCTTGTCATTTCTCCTTTTTGGTCTCATATAATAATATAATTATATTAAAAATAGTAAAAGACTTCTATTATATTTCTATTATATAAAGTATGAAATAAAGTATGAAATAAATATGAGACCCCGTAAAAAAATGAATATTTTTCGAGAATTTCTGGCATAAAGGGGCGTATTTGTTTCTTTTAAGATTAAGAAAAGTAATATCTATTTTGCACATTTCAAGTTGTACATTTCAACTTGAATTAGGGATTCCGCGTACAAATACAAGCGGTCGGTCATTAAGTACATATACACATCTGGGTATATATGTATTACCATTATATATTAGAAATAATAAAGAAAGAGGAGAATTTAAAATGCGAGATCTAAAAACATATCTCTCCGTGGCACCGGTAGTAAGTACTCTATGGTTCGGGTCTTTAGCAGGTTTATTGATAGAGATCAATCGTTTTTTTCCGGATGCGTTGATATTCCCCTTTTTTTCATTCTAGTTATTGATATGGGAGGGGGGGAAGAGGATTAGAGATACAATCAAATATCTGTAACTAATCCCTTCCCTTTTTTTTTAGAATATACGTTAGAAAAACAAATAAAGGGATTCCTCCTCGGTGAAACTAGTAACTCGGGCCAGGTTTAAATGAAATTAATAAAAAATAGAGTGAAATGTGATGGTTGGGGCAATAATATCATACAAGATACTTAAATGAAAATTAAATGCTGTACGGCAATTTAAAATTATAAATCTAGTAATATAGTTAGAAATCATTATATTACTTATTATTAATATATTGTTATTATTACTATATTCATTTATATTGATTTATTGCAACGAAATCTTTCTTTCATAATTAGATTTCGAGTTACCTGTTTCTTTTTTTTTTCGTTCCTTTCTTCTTCCTCGTTTCGGATCGGAAAATTAAAGAATTGAATGAATCAAAAACCAAAGGAGGCTCATGGCCAAGGGTAAAGATGTCCGAGTAACGGTGATTTTGGAATGTACCAGTTGTGTTCGAAATCGTGTTAATAAGGAATCAATGGGCATTTCCAGATATATTACTCAAAAGAATCGACATAATACGCCTAGTCGATTGGAATTGAGAAAATTCTGTCCCTGTTGTTACAAACATACGATTCACGGGGAGATAAAGAAATAGATCTAACCGGTCGCTCGTGTGTCAGTCTTCCGTTCCAAGGAAGATGAAAAATGACATATTAGATATATCTAATATCTATTGATTTAAATATAAACAAACCAAATCCTATTTCGATCGGATCAACCGTGATGGAGAATTAAGAAATAGGATCTTTAGGATAAGGAATAAACAAACCATGGATAAATCCAAGCGAATCTTTCTTAAATCCAAGCGATCTTTTCGTAGGCGTTTGCCTCCGATCCAATCGGGGGATCGAATTGATTATAGAAACATGAGTTTAATTAGTCGATTTATTAGCGAACAAGGAAAAATATTATCTAGACGGGTGAATCGATTGACCTTAAAACAACAACGATTAATTACTATTGCTATAAAACAAGCTCGTATTTTATCTCTGTTACCTTTTCTTAATAATGAGAAACAATTTGAAAGAAGCGAGTCAACCGCTAGAACTACTGGTCTTAGAACCAGAAAAAAATAGGCTGACTCTTGAATTGAATCAAAAAAAAATTCCAATCCAAACTCAAATGCGGGATTGACGCTTTTTTTTTCTAAAAATAGGAAATCCAGATTTGATTGTCGTTCGAAAAAAAAAAAATTGGGGAAGAAGAAGAAATATTTTTTATTGAACGTGTTTCTTCATTTTCATTTTGACGACTTTTTCATATTTTATTATACTAATTTCTACTCTACCTTCCCAGAGTTCATTTTCCAGGGAACTCCATTTAAACCATTCCAACGGATTCCTTCCACTCTCTTTATTTTATGATCTCATTGGAAATCATATAAAGACAACTCCTATTTAATATAGCTATTTGTGCAAGTATTTTACGATTAAGAAGCAACTGTTTCTTGTACAGATTGTGTATTAATTTACTATAACTAAAGTATACTTTATTGTCTCGAATTACTGCATTTATACGAGTGATCCACAAACGACGAAAATCTCTCTTTTGTCTACCCCTATCCCGATGAGCAGAAACCAAAGCTCTTATTTTCTGTTGAGTAATAGTCCGCGTAAGTCTTGAATGAGCCCCTCGAAAAGTTGATGCAAATAAACGGATTTTTGTTCTACGTCTTCGAGCTATATACCCTCGTTTAATTCTGGTCATTGAATAAATGAAACTTTGATGAATAACTAATTGATTTCCTTTCTTTCAGTTATTCCCTTCCCGTGTCCTAGTCTATTAATAACAAAACGGATTCTTCCAATGTATAAAATAAAAATTCCAATGGCTTTTGCTACTCTAACCTTCCCGACCACGATTTTTTTCTAGGCATTTCCCCTCGAAAATAAAAATTGTATTGATACTAGGTAAAACACATAATAAATAAAAAAGTAATAAATATAAATGGATTATAGTGGGTTCCATCGTTTCTATGGTTACTTCTTAAACGGCGAGGTCCTCTCTATACACCGGAGCCCTTCCCTCATTTAATCAATGTTATTGTTAACTTGTACAGTTCACACTCTTTGGCTCTACCCATAATTATCTAGTACTAGGTCTTTCACAACGAGATCTACTTATACAGTAACGGTATTTAATTATGAAGATTAGCTGAGTAGCTGACCCTGTTAGTCCGTTCTTGCAAGAATAAGGCCTAAATTTTCTACTTTTTAAAATAAGATTTCCCCCGCTTAATGAATACCATTTGATATCAATGGGGAATTCTTTCTCATCTTAAATTTGAAATTGAGGTGATTGGATTTGCACCAACGGGAACCATACATTTGATACCCCAATCGAAGGATAGATCTTTTTTTTTTTAAGATATTGAATATTCAATGGAGTTCGTCCATTCTATCCTACTCACAGGTACGGATCGGTGATACTGGATCAATTGTTTTCTTTCTTTTGTCCTAGTCCATGGTCTGAACGAGTCGCACATACACCCTAGTACATGTTCCTCGTCGCTGAGGACATCCTCCAAGAGCGGGGGATTTCGTGACATTTCTGATTGGCTGTCTTGTGTTTCTAATAAGTTGTTTAATAGTTGGCATGTTGAATCATATATATAATGGGCTGGTTTAGATCGACCTTAACCGGATGCTTAGGAATTCTTTTTTTCTATATTTTGAATTTCTATATTAAGAAATTCGATTAATAAATAGAATATTAAATCCGGTAAGAAAAAAAATCCCAAATCACGAATTCGTGTGAAATCCTTGTTCTTTTTCTTTGTTATTCAGTCGCTACAAGATCAACAATTCCATGAGCTTGGGCTTCTGTTGCTGACATAAAAACATCTCTTTCCATGTCTTCGGATACAACCCATAAGGGTTTGCCTGTCCTTTGTGCATAAACCCTTGTGATGGTTTCGCGTAGCTTCAGCAGTTCTTCCGCTTCCAGGATAAATTCTCCCGTCTGTGCCTCATAAAAAGAACTGGCAGGTTGATGGATCATTACCCTGATGATATAATGATATAACATAAAAATGTTTCTTCTATCTCGCATGATGAAAGTGAAAGGTGAGGAGATAAAGAATAATAAAAAAAAGATATAATTGAACAACCGTACAGGCATCTTTTGCGCATTGCATACGGCTCTATAATGGAATTCACTTTTTTTACCTTACTTACATCGAAGAAATATAAAATAAATTATAGGGTCTATCAGACTCAGGTTGGTAAATGATCCAATAACCACCCTTCCTTTTGTAGTAGTTCAAAAATACTATAAAAATACTATGATGGTTCCGTTGCTTTATATATTTATATTTATTTTGTCTGTTATTTAGCAATCCCAAAGTTTCTTTTTTTTTTTTATTTTAAAATAAAAAAAGATTTATTTTCTTTCATATTCTTTCATAACATAAATATTGTTAAGATTAAGAGCCCCTGGTGTGAAAATAAAAAAGTTTGTGACGCTGAAATAGGCCTCCCGATAGATTGGCTAAAATCGAAAATACCTTTTATCTCATACTACTCTTTCGATACATAATCTAAGGGTTTTAAAAAAATTTCTCATATCGAATTCGAAGTGCCATGCTATTATTACTTAATATTCAGATTTCATATAGTGTGAAGGCATAGTTTTCTTTTTTCTCTCAAATCAAATAAAAAACTCATTGGCGCCGAGCGTGAGGGAATGCTAGACGTTTGGTAATTTCCCCTCCGACAAGAATAAAAGATCCCATCGAAGCGGCTAATCCCATGCATACTGTCTGTATATCTGGTCGCACAAATTGCATAGTATCATAAATAGCTACTCCGGGTATTACCCATCCGCCAGGAGAGTTTATAAACAAATACAGATCTTTGGTATCATCCTCTATGCTGAGATATACCATAAGACCAATAAGTTGATTCGAGATCTCGCTATCAACCCCCTGGCCTAAAAAAAGTAATCTTTCTCGATAAAGTCGGTTGATTGGGATAAAACAGTATCCCTTAGAAACCGTACATGCACCTTTTGATGCATACGGTTCAACAAAAATCATGAAAAAAAGGAATCAATGTGTAGATTCTAGCTTTTTTTTCATAACAGGTTTTTTTAACTTATAAAAAGGGACTTTTCTTTCATTTTTCAAGAAAGATGAGTTTTGGCCTGTTTTGTTTATCTAAAAAAAAATGACTAAACTTATCTGACTAACTTCTCATTGATGTATTGTTTCATCGAGATACAATCTAAATCGCGATGTAATTTTCTTGTTGCTGACTGGGCTTCTTCAATTTTTTTAGGTTTATGCTCTACTCCGAGTAAAGATCCGCCCGATTTGGATTTGCACATATAGGACAAATGCCCCAATACCACGTCCTTTTTCTACGACTTCCCTTTTTTTTTTTTCAATTTATTTCACGTCTTCCAACAAATATTCAACGCATTCATCATATTACTCGATTGATTAATAGTTTGAGATCACTTCTATTTAGTATTTCTATTTAGAAATATATAAATAAATAGAAATAATTAAAATATGATATTAAGTCGTAATCCTAAATATATTTATTACCAATTGGTTTTCTTTCTAAACGGAGCCTGGATACTTCATTTGATTGGTCTAACCAAGCCAACCATAAATTATTCTAATTGATAATATTAATCCGTATACCCTCCCTAAAAAATGGATCTAATTGCACTTCACGCTCCAAATTTTTGATAATTGAATCAATCTTTCTTGGGCGAAAGAGGGGATATCTCGATCGGGGAAGAGAACGGGGAAATACCATATGCCCAATATATCTGACAAGTCGCACTATACGTCAATCCACAATGCATCTTCCTCTCCAGGACTTCGAAAAGGTACTCTTGGAACACCAATAGGCATTAAATAAAAGAAAAATTAAGTACTATATCTCACTTTGATGTGAAAGCGTAACAGTGGGTTTAGTGGCCTAATATAATACTATTGATTTTATATCCTATTTTATTATCCTATTTTATCCCTAGATTGACTAAGTTCATAAAAAAAGAAGAAAAAATGAATAAAGGAAAATTCTTAAAAATAAGTCCTTTGAATGATGAACAAATATATATACATTCACTCATATAAAATGGTACCAACCCCCTTACCATTGCGTATTGGTACTTATCGGGTGTAGAATAGATCTGCTTCTTTTTGTTCCTACGAACAAAATAGTTTCGTTATTACTAAAAGTAATTATTACGAAAAGCATCAAACAAATATGAATCCTTTCCCCAAGAGAATCCCCTAAAAAAGGGGTCCATAGCATAGTTTTCTCCAATGCAATAAAGTTACATTGTGTCTATTTTTCGTTGATAAAGGGGTATTTCCATGGGTTTGCCTTGGTATCGTGTTCATACCGTCGTATTGAATGATCCCGGTCGTTTGATTTCTGTCCATATAATGCATACAGCTCTGGTTGCTGGTTGGGCCGGTTCGATGGCTCTATACGAATTAGCCGTTTTTGATCCCTCTGATCCTGTTCTTGATCCAATGTGGAGACAGGGTATGTTCGTTATACCCTTCATGACTCGTTTAGGAATAACGAATTCATGGGGCGGTTGGAGTATTACAGGGGGGACTGTAACGAATCCGGGTATTTGGAGTTACGAAGGTGTGGCCGGGGCACATATTGTGTTTTCTGGCTTGTGTTTTTTGGCAGCTATCTGGCATTGGGTGTATTGGGATCTAGAAATATTTACTGATGAACGTACAGGAAAACCCTCTTTGGATTTGCCTAAGATCTTTGGAATTCATTTATTTCTCTCAGGGGTGGCTTGCTTTGGTTTTGGTGCATTTCATGTAACAGGATTGTATGGTCCTGGAATATGGGTGTCCGATCCTTATGGACTAACCGGAAGGGTACAAGCCGTAAATCCAGCGTGGGGTGTGGAGGGTTTTGATCCTTTTGTTCCGGGAGGAATAGCTTCTCATCATATTGCAGCAGGGACCTTAGGCATATTGGCAGGTCTATTCCATCTTAGTGTTCGTCCACCCCAACGTCTATACAAAGGATTACGTATGGGAAATATTGAAACCGTACTTTCCAGTAGTATTGCCGCTGTCTTTTTTGCAGCTTTTGTAGTTGCTGGAACTATGTGGTATGGTTCAGCAACTACCCCGATTGAATTGTTTGGTCCCACGCGCTATCAATGGGATCAAGGATACTTCCAACAAGAAATATATCGAAGAATTGGTGCTGGCTTAGCCGAAAATCAAAGTTTATCCGAAGCTTGGTCTAAAATTCCTGAAAAACTAGCTTTTTATGATTACATCGGCAATAATCCGGCAAAAGGTGGATTATTCAGAGCAGGCTCCATGGACAACGGGGATGGAATAGCCGTTGGGTGGTTAGGACATCCTATCTTTAGAGATAAAGAGGGGCGTGAACTTTTTGTACGTCGTATGCCGACATTTTTTG